GCACCGCCCTGTCAAGGCGGAAGCTGCGGGTTCGAGCCCCGTCAGTCCCGGCGGCTCCAATAAAAAGACATCAATCAATTTATCTCTCCCTTGTATGACTATGAAATATGACTAGGAAAAAGTTCATATAACTATCAAAAAGTCCCGGGGGCACAATTTTCTTTCCAAACTAACAACTAAAAAAGGGCTCTTTATTTCCCTTTTCTTTCTCTTTTTGGCAAGAAAAGGGGTGTATTAGTACAATTATTGGTAGCATTAATTATTGGTAGCATTATAGTAAGGATTCCAAGTCTGCTTTTTCGATTATTCTAGATACCTGGAAATATTTATATATACCTGGATATAGGGTAATCTATTTATATAGTTTATTTTTGTTGTTTGTATTTGTAACTAATTAAAGTGAAATAGAAGAGCGATCTCATGATACTTGATCAGAGGATTGTACATCAAAAAATCAAAGGTAAGTTATAGAAAAAAGAACGGAACCAAATAAAGATAAAGGAATTTTGGATTGGTTCACGAATCGAAATTGGGTCGGTACGCATAAAAAAACCTCCTATGTTATACTATTCCGTTTTTGATTTTGACGACGAATTTTTTTGGTAACAATTTTTTTGGTAACTCAGGTATTGTTATTCATGATATGGATCCGATTTAAAAACATTAATTAATAGGTAATTGATTCGAAAGAGTTATCATCTCTAGGGGATTAAATCCCGAGTTATTGTAAAATAAAAAAAGCTTAGATTATGGAAGTAAATATTCTTGCATTTATTGCTACTGCGCTATTCATTCTAGTTCCTACGGCCTTTCTGCTTATAATTTACGTAAAAACAGTCAGTGAAAATAATTAATTTCAATTAAGCTTCATTTATAAGTTCTTATCAAAAATGAATGAAAGGAATTCCAATTTTCGCGTCTTAAAAATAAAGGAAATAGGCGAATTATGATCGGGGTAGTATTCTAATAGATAGACCATATGGTCTATCTATTAGAATTAGTAGAATGTATACTGTGGAAAGTTCTACTTTAAAATATACAAAAAATTTTTAAATTATAAAGCAAGCCATAAGTGTGTAATACGGGACTCGCCTGAGAAAGGATTCTCTTATGTATAATATCTTGCTCGACAACCGCGATGTCTCTGCGTATACCGCTTGTAATAGTCATAGAAAGGACATAGATTTTCAAAATTGTCAATTAAAGAGGGAATAATTTCCTCAGTACTCATTTCTAACTCCGGTAACAACCCGTTGATTGAAATATAACATCTCGCAAGACTTGTTATTCTAACGAATTTCCTTTACTAAGTATTCCGAAAGAAATACAAAGATGGCAATTGGTGAAATATCTGTTTGATTGAAAAAGTGTGATTCATATAATGGATTTCTCTATCCGAATCGAATGGAATTCAAAATGAATATTTTTTTCGTTTTATTTTTAATTTAAAACGCGATTCAGAACGATCTAGAAACCAATTGATACAGTTTTATTAATTAGTAATACTCCTAGAGTCCACTTCTTCCCCACACTACAAGTGAAAGGGAAAATGTAAAGACTACCATTAAAGCAGCCCAAGCGAGACTTACTATATCCATGTGAATTATGTCCCCTTATCTCTATAAACTATAAATAGGATCTCTATAAATATATAAATATGAAGGAATTTTACTATTCCTCAATACTAATAGTATAGTGGAATCAATGGTGCAGAGTCAAAAAAGGATTAGAGCCGAACACTATTGATATAACACTGTAATAAACCAACTGATTTAATTTAATAAATTAATAAATAATAATAAAAATTCCTAGATGATTTTGAAACATGAAATTTAAATAAAGGGAAAGACAAATCTGAAGCAAAATAAGTCATAACATCGCTCGAAAATGTTACTAATAGAAAAATATAGGAAAAAAGTCCTTTTTGGTTGTTGATGCTCATAAGTAAAAAGCCTAAAAAGAAAATCAATATTTCATTTTCTATTTGATCGAATACGTAACCCGTTTCAACGATCTCTGTAAAAAAGTGTATAGATAATATATGGTGTTGCCCCAAAAAATGTCTTTCCATTTATTATTGTAGTCGAAGAGTATCCCGAAGTTTTGACAACCCCTCGACCTTTGGATTGGAATATATCTTCGAATCCTCGATTTACACTCTTTTCGAAAACCCTACTCGGCTATTTCGACGAATCAAACAAGTATAAACAGTCCCTTTTCTATGCTTCTGGTGCGAACCAATTGGCTGAGTTATATCAGCCGAGCAGAAGTAGGTTTCACACCTTTTGTTGATTTGATCAGGCGACACCCGGATTTGAACTGGGGAAAAAGGATTTGCAGTCCCCCGCCTTACCACTCGGCCATGCCGCCAAAACAATATAAAATTAGTGAAATATGTCCTGTATTACTGCACATACTTTTTTTGTATTTATTGTGTATTTATCTTGTATTTATTGTGTATTTAGTGTATGTGTACGCGGAGCGCATCGGGAGTTCCTTTTTTTTCATTCCTTTCTTTCCTAATTTATCCCTTTTTTGCCCAAAAGAAACAGCTCGGCTTTTTTTTTCAATTGGATTTGATAAGCTCTTCTAGAGTATCTCTAAATAACCGAATTCTCCCACTTTCGAGTAAAAACCGATTGTAAGTTTTCGTTCGAAAAAGTCAAACAAATTGGAACCATTAACTATTGATTACTGACTGCGAATGCAGAAACAATTTGAATCTCAAAGTTTTTTCTTTTCTTAATAATTTAATAATATAATAAATTGATACATTAATATTGAACTATAACTATTGAGTTAGAAATTATAAAAACCTTCTCAATTTAAATTATACCACTAATTATGAGTATATGTAAACCCCAGCCCTAGTACCGAAATGTATATTTCTTATTTTTGATTTTATATATATATGATATATATAATAGCTCTAAGAATTGAATACGATTTGTATTTTCTTTTAATAGAACACAAACCCTCTTATTACAAATTACAAATATGAACATCAATAAAATCGAAGAGAACAGCAATATGTCCATACGTGTTTAATAATTAAAAACCGCTCTTCGATTTAGACTCTTATATTTATAAGTATAGAATAGATTTCTATTAGTATAGAAAACTTCACATATGTGAATATCATAATAATGAGAATGATAGAAATTCAATCATTTTTTGTTGATATTCTCTACAAAGTTCTATAACTTAACCTTATTAAGATTAAGTGGCAATTTTTTTTATAGAACTTTTTTACCAATTTCTTTCCATTTGTATCCGTTTAAAATTTCAATTTAAGTAGAAAATGCTTTTTTTCCACTCATACGTATTTCATACATTCTATTCCAGATATGGAGTTGGGTAAAATTTCATGTGATTCAGTAAACAGAATATAAATTCCATCGTTGCTAGATCATTTATACAATTTGGTGAAGAATGAATCAAATCAATAGTGGGATTTTTTGATAAATGGGAAATTGAAAATGCTAGGGGATGGAAATGAGGGAATATCTACAATACCTGGATTGAATCAGATACAATTTGAAGGGTTTTGTAGGTTTATTGATCAGGGTTTGACAGAAGAACTTTCTAAGTTTCCAAAAATCGAAGATACAGATCAAGAAATCGAATTTCAATTATTTGTGGAGACATACCAATTGATAGAACCGTTGATAAAGGAAAGGGATGCTGTATATGAATTACTCACGTATTCCTCTGAATTATATGTATCCGCGGGATTAATTTGGAAAACCGGCAGGGATATGCAAGAACAAACAATTTTTATTGGAAACATTCCTCTAATGAATTCCTTAGGAACTTTTATAGTAAATGGAATATATAGAATTTTGATCAATCAAATATTGCAAAGCCCTGGTATTTATTACCGGTCAGAATTGGACTACAATGGAATTTCAGTGTATACCGGTACTATAATATCAGATTGGGGAGGAAGATCAGAATTAGAGATTGATATAAAAGCAAGGATCTGGGCTCGTGTAAGTAGGAAACAAAAAATATCTATTCTAGTTCTATCATCAGCTATGGGTTCAAATCTAAGAGAAATTCTAGAGAATGTTTCGTATCCTGAAATTTTTTTGTCTTTTCTGAACGATAAGGAGAGAAAAAAAATTGGGTCAAAAGAAAATGCGATTTTAGCATTTTATGAACAATTTGCTTGTGTAGGTGGAGATCCGGTATTTTCTGAATCCTTATGTAAGGAATTACAAAAAAAATTCTTTCAACAAAGATGTGAATTAGGAAAAATTGGTCGACGAAATATAAATCAAAGGCTAAACCTTGATATACCCCAGAACAATACATTTTTGTTACCACGAGATATATTGGAAGCCGCAGATCATTTGATTGGGCTGAAATTTGGAATGGGCACAGTTGACGATATGAATCATTTGAAAAATAAACGTATTCGTTCTGTAGCAGATCTTTTACAAGATCAATTTGGGTTAGCTCTGGTTCGTTTAGAAAACGCGGTTCGCGGAACTATTGGTGGCGCAATTCGACATAAATTGATACCGACACCCCAAAATTTGGTAACTTCAACTGCATTAACAACTACTTTTGAGTCTTTTTTCGGTTTACACCCACTATCTCAAGTTTTGGATCGAACCAATCCATTGACACAAATAGTTCATGGGCGAAAGTTGAGCTATTTGGGCCCTGGGGGCTTAACAGGTCGAACTGCTAGTTTTCGGATACGAGATATCCATTCCAGTCACTATGGGCGTATTTGTCCAATTGATACATCGGAAGGAATCAATGTTGGACTTATTGGATCCTTATCAATTCATGCGAAGATCGGTCGTTGGGGATCCCTAGAAAGCCCGTTTTATGAAATTTCTGAGAGATCCACCGGGGTACGAATGCTTTTTTTATCCCCGGGTAGAGATGAATACTTTACGGTAGCAGCGGGAAATTCGTTGGCGTTGAATGGGGATCTTCAGGAAGAGCAGGTTGTTCCAGCTCGATACCGTCAAGACTTCTTGACTATTGCGTGGGAAAAGGTTCATCTTCGAAGTATTTTTCCCTTCCAATATTTTTCTATTGGAGCTTCCCTCATTCCTTTTATCGAACATAATGATGCGAATCGGGCTTTAATGAGTTCGAATATGCAACGTCAAGCAGTTCCACTTTCTAGTTCCGAGAAATGCATTGTTGGAACCGGGTTGGAACGACAAGCAGCTCTAGATTCAGGGGCTCTTTATATAGCCGAACGGGAGGGAAGGGTCGTTTATACCGATACGGACAAAATAATTTTATCGGGTAATGGGAGTACTCTAAGCATTTCATTAGGTCGGTATCAACGCTCGAATAAAAATACTTGTATGCACCAAAAAGCACAGGCTCCGCGGGGTAAATGTATTAAAAAGGGGCAAATTTTAGCTGACGGTGCTGCTACCGTTGGCGGAGAACTTTCTTTGGGAAAAAGTGTATTAGTAGCTTATATGCCGTGGGAGGGGTACAATTATGAAGATGCAGTACTCATTAGTGAACGTTTGGTATATGAAGATATTTATACTTCTTTTCACATACGGAAATATGAAATTCAGACCCATGTCACAAACCAAGGTCCTGAGAGGGTCACTAATGAAATACCCCATTTAGAAGCCCATTTACTACGTAATTTAGACAAAAACGGAATTGTGATGTTGGGATCTTGGGTAGAAACGGGTGATATTTTAGTAGGTAAATTAACGCCTCAGGTGGTGAAAGAGTCGTCGTATGCTCCAGAAGATAGATTGTTACGAGCTATCCTTGGGATTCAGGTATCTACTTCAAAAGAAACGTGTCTAAAACTACCTATAGGTGGTAGGGGTCGGGTTATTGATGTCAGATGGATCCATAAGAAGGGGGGTTCTAGTTATAATCCAGAAACGATTCGTGTATATATTTCACAGAAACGCGACATTAAGGTCGGAGATAAGGTAGCTGGAAGACACGGAAATAAGGGTATTATTTCCAAAATTTTGCCCAGACAAGATATGCCTTATTTGGAAGATGGAAGGCCCGTTGATATGGTGTTTAACCCGCTAGGAGTACCTTCAAGGATGAATGTAGGACAGATTTTTGAATGTTCACTTGGGTTAGCCGGAAGCCTGCTAGACAGACATTATCGAATAGCGCCTTTTGATGAGCGATATGAACAAGAAGCTTCGAGAAAACTGGTGTTTTCTGAATTATATCAAGCTAGTAAGCAAACAGCGAATCCGTGGGTATTTGAAGCTGAATATCCAGGAAAAAGCAGAATATTTGATGGAAGGGCGGGGAATCCTTTTGAACAACCCGTTTTAATAGGAAAGCCTTATATCTTAAAATTAATTCATCAAGTTGATGATAAAATCCACGGCCGCTCAAGTGGACATTATGCACTTGTTACACAACAACCCCTTAGAGGAAGGGCAAAGCGGGGGGGACAGCGGGTAGGAGAAATGGAGGTTTGGGCTCTCGAAGGGTTTGGTGTTGCTCATATTTTACAAGAAATGCTTACTTATAAATCGGATCATATTAGAGCTCGACAGGAAGTACTTGGTACTACAATCGTTGGAGAAACAATACCTAAACCCGAGGGTACTCCCGAATCTTTTCGGTTACTTGTTCGAGAACTACGATCTTTAGCTCTGGAACTGAATCATTTCCTTGTATCTGAGAAAAACTTCCAGATTCATAGGAAGGAAGCTTAATCGGAATGAATCAGCATTTCTCTTTTATGATCGATAGATATAAACATCAACAGCTCCAAATTGGATCAGTTTCACCTCAACAAATAAGTGCTTGGGCCACTAAAATACTTCCTAATGGAGAAGTAGTTGGAGAGGTAACAAAACCCTATACCTTTCATTACAAAACTAATAAACCGGAAAAGGATGGATTATTTTGCGAAAGAATTTTTGGACCTATTAAAAGTGGAATTTGTGCTTGTGGAAATTATCGCGTAATCGGAGAGGAAAAAGACGACCCAAAATTTTGTGAGAAATGCGGCGTCGAATTTATTGATTCTCGTATACGAAGGTATCAAATGGGCTACATCAAACTCGCATGCCCAGTAACCCATGTATGGTATTTAAAACGTCTTCCTAGTTATATTGCGAATCTTTTAGATAAATCCCTTAAAGAATTAGAAGGCCTAGTCTACTGCGATGTGTGATTTGATCGAAATACTGATTTTACAGATTCCGAATAAGAAACTGTCATTCCAGTGAATATAATTGGGATGCCCTGGATCTGACACGTCGCTTGGGAGGAGTAACATGAAGCTCAGAATTCGGGGTATAGTAAATACTCCCAAATAAAAGGGGTAATTGATCTATGGTCGGTTTCATAACAAATAAAGAGAAATTCCTATTTGTACCTCGTAAAAAAAGACTTTTTGTTTTGTGGAATTCACTTTTTTCCTTTTTTTTGGAAAGAAAGTATGTTCAAGAAAGTAAATATGTCATGGTTGCAGGAGGCTATTCATCGCATATAGACTGCAGGGACATCGTGCACGGC